GCTATCGTAGCTTACTTAAAGCGTAACGCTGAAAATGTTAAGATGGGCCCTAGAAAGCTCCGAAAGCACAAAGGCTTGGTCCTGACTTTTCTATCAGCTTTAACCTAACTTACACATGCAAGTCTCCGCACCCCTGTGAGAATGCCCCCCAGTTCCCTGCTAGGGAACAAGGAGCCGGTATCAGGCACAATTCTAGAATTAGCCCAAGACACCTTGCTTAGCCACACCCCCAAGGGAACTCAGCAGTGACAGACATTAAGCCATAAGTGAAAACTTGACTTAGTTAAGGTTTTAGAGGGCCGGTAAAACTCGTGCCAGCCACCGCGGTTATACGAGAGGCCCAAGTTGATAGCCACCGGCGTAAAGAGTGGTTAAGAAACTACAATAAATTAGAGCCGAACGCTTTCAAGGCTGTTATACGCACCCGAGAGTAAGAAGCACGACAACGAAAGTGACTCTATTAACTCTGAACCCACGAAAGCTAAGGTACAAACTGGGATTAGATACCCCACTATGCCTAGCCTTAAACATCGATGGCCCCTTACCTAAGCCATCCGCCAGGGAACTACGAGCATTAGCTTAAAACCCAAAGGACTTGGCGGTGCTTTAGATCCACCTAGAGGAGCCTGTTCTAGAACCGATAACCCCCGTTCAACCTCACCTTTCCTTGTTCAACCCGCCTATATACCACCGTCGTCAGCTTATCCTGTGAAGGCCTTTTAATAAGCAAAATTGGCAAAGCCTAAAACGTCAGGTCGAGGTGTAGCGTACGGAAAGGGAAGCAATGGGCTACATTACCTACCACAGGTAACCACGGACGATATATTGAAAGATAAATCCAAAGGAGGATTTAGTAGTAAGAGAAGAATAGAGAGCTTCTCTGAAACCGGCCCTGAAGCGCGCACACACCGCCCGTCACTCTCCCCAAGCTTCTTTTGACTTAATAAATAATATACTAATTCTGCTAAGGGGAGGCAAGTCGTAACATGGTAAGTGTACTGGAAGGTGCACTTGGATAAACCAGAGTATAGCTAAGACAGAAAAGCATCTCCCTTACACCGAGAAGTCATCCGTGCAAATCGGATTACCCTGAAGCCCAACAGCTAGCCTACCAACACACAATCAACAAACAACCATAAATAACCCTACAAGCACTACAAAACGCAAACAAACCATTTTTCCACTCTAGTATAGGAGATAGAAAAGGATCATAGAGCAATAGAAAAAGTACCGCAAGGGAAAGCTGAAAGAGAAATGAAAAAACCCAGTTAAGCAAAAAAAAGCAGAGATTTCCCCTCGTACCTTTTGCATCATGATTTAGCTAGTACCCGTCAAGCAAAAAGAATTTTAGTTTGAAGCCCCGAAACTAGGTGAGCTACTTCAAGACAGCCTATCAATAGGGCACACCCGTCTCTGTGGCAAAAGAGTGGGAGGATCTTCAAGTAGAGGTGATAAACCTACCGAACCTAGTTATAGCTGGTTACCTGAGAAATGGATAGAAGTTCAGCTCCCTACGATTCTTTTTTCAAGCTCGTATCAACCCCATCCGACCCAAAGAACTCCAGGGAAGTTAGTTTCAGGAGGTACAGCCCCTGCAACACAAGACACAACTTTACCAGAAGGATTAAGATCATATTAAATTAAGGTGCCATGTTTAGGTGGGCCTAAAAGCAGCCACCCTAATCGAAAGCGTTAAAGCTCAAACATAAAACCTCCACTAATCCCGACAACAAAATCTGAATCCTCTAAGATATATCAGGTCTTCCTATACAACATAGGACTGATTATGCTAATATGAGTAATAAGAAAGCACCGACTTTCTCCAAGCACACGTGTACATCGGAACGAACCCCCACCGAACATTAACGGCCCCAACCAAAGAGGGTAATGACAACAATATAGATAACAAGAAAAATGCTCAAACAATAACCGTTAACCCCACACCGGAGTGCAATTTAAGGAAAAACTAAAAGGAAAAGAAGGAACTCGGCAAACACAAGCCTCGCCTGTTTACCAAAAACATCGCCTCTTGCAAAATAATGAATAAGAGGTCCTGCCTGCCCTGTGACTTAACGTTTAACGGCCGCGGTATTTTGACCGTGCGAAGGTAGCGCAATCACTTGTCTCTTAAATGGGGACCTGTATGAATGGCATAACGAGGGTTTAACTGTCTCCTTTCCCAAGTTAATGAAATTGATCTCCCCGTGCAGAAGCGGGGATAAAAACGTAAGACGAGAAGACCCTATGGAGCTTTAGGCAACAAGCAGATCACACCCAAACAACCCTAATAAAGGAAAAAACACACTGAACCCTGCCCTAATGCCTTTGGTTGGGGCGACCGCGGGGAAACAAAAAACCCCCATGTGGAATGGGACTACCCGTCCTCCAAAAAAGAGCCCCCGCTCTAAAAAACAGAACATCTGACCTCTAAGATCCGGCATTGCCGATCAACGGACCGAGTTACCCTAGGGATAACAGCGCAATCCCCTTATAGAGCCCATATCGACAAGGGGGTTTACGACCTCGATGTTGGATCAGGATATCCTAATGGTGCAGCCGCTATTAAGGGTTCGTTTGTTCAACGATTAAAATCCTACGTGATCTGAGTTCAGACCGGAGTAATCCAGGTCGGTTTCTATCTATGATATAATTCTTTTTCAGTACGAAAGGACCAAAAAGAAAAGGCCCCTGCCAAAAGCACGCCTTACCTCAACTTGCTGATTCCAACTCAAGTAAACAAAGAGGCGCCTAACTTAAGTTAGAGAACATAACACATTAAGGTGGCAGAGCCCGGACATTGCAAAAGACCTAAGCCCTTTCCACAGAGGTTCAAGTCCTCTCCTTAATTATGCTCTCAGTCCTCATCACCCACGTGATCTCCCCACTAGCCTTCATTGTCCCTATTCTCCTGGCGGTGGCCTTCCTCACCTTGGTTGAACGAAAAGTATTAGGTTATATACAGCTGCGCAAAGGCCCCAACATCGTTGGCCCATACGGTCTGCTCCAACCAATCGCCGACGGAGTCAAACTATTTATTAAAGAACCCGTGCGCCCATCCACATCCTCCCCAGTACTATTCCTGCTTACTCCTATACTAGCTCTAACACTAGCCATAACCCTTTGAGCCCCCATGCCTATACCTTACCCTGTCGTAGACCTAAACCTAGGAATTCTATTTATCCTCGCTCTATCAAGCCTAGCAGTATATTCAATTTTAGGCTCAGGATGAGCATCGAATTCAAAATACGCCCTAATTGGAGCCCTACGAGCAGTAGCACAAACTATTTCATACGAAGTTAGCCTCGGCCTAATTCTCCTATGCATAATCATTTTTACCGGAGGCTTTACCCTCCAAACATTCAGCACCGCCCAAGAAAGCATCTGACTCATTTTCCCCGCCTGACCAATAGCCGCCATATGGTTCATTTCAACACTTGCAGAAACCAACCGAGCCCCCTTCGACCTAACCGAAGGAGAATCTGAACTGGTCTCAGGGTTCAACGTTGAATACGCCGGGGGCCCCTTCGCCCTATTTTTCCTAGCAGAATACGCCAACATTCTCCTGATAAACACACTATCCGCAGTCCTTTTTCTAGGAGCCTCACATATCCCCTCCCTGCCTGAACTCACCTCAATTAACTTAATAACAAAAGCAGCCCTATTATCAATTGTCTTCCTTTGAGTCCGAGCCTCCTACCCACGATTTCGATATGACCAACTCATGCACCTGATCTGGAAAAACTTCCTGCCTTTAACCCTTGCCCTAATCATCTGACACCTGGCCTTGCCCGTCGCATTCTCAGGACTCCCCCCACAACTATAACCCCTTTAGAGGAGCTGTGCCTGAACTAAAGGGCCACTTTGATAGAGTGAAACATGGGGGTTAAAATCCCCCCAACTCCTTAGAAAGAAGGGGCTCGAACCCTACCCGGAGAGATCAAAACTCTCAGTGCTTCCACTACACCACTTCCTAGTAAAGTCAGCTAAATTAAGCTTTTGGGCCCATACCCCAAACATGTTGGTTAAAATCCTTCCCTTACTAATGAGCCCTTATGTATTAGCCACCCTAATATTCAGCCTAGGCCTAGGGACCACCATCACATTCATGAGCTCCCACTGACTTCTCGCTTGAATAGGCCTGGAAATCAACACCCTCGCCATTATTCCCCTAATAACACACCAATACCACCCCCGAGCAATTGAAGCAGCCACAAAGTATTTCCTTGCCCAAGCGACAGCTGCTGCCACCCTCATATTTGCTAGCACAACAAACGCATGATTAACCGGACAATGAGACATCCAACAAACTTCTCACCCCCTCCCCATCACAATAATTACCATTGCCCTAGCACTTAAACTTGGACTAGCCCCCCTACACTCCTGACTCCCAGAGGTACTCCAAGGACTAAACCTGACCACCGGCCTCATTATATCAACCTGACAGAAACTTGCCCCCTTCGCCTTACTCCTGCAAACACAACCAACGAACTCAAACCTACTAATTTTCCTCGGACTTACATCTACCCTGGTGGGGGGCTGAGGAGGTTTAAACCAAACACAACTACGAAAAATCCTAGCCTACTCCTCAATTGCACATCTAGGATGAATGGTACTAATCATTCAATTCTCCCCTTCCCTTACACTTCTAACTCTGACCCTCTACCTAACTATGACCACCGCAACCTTCCTAATCTTCAAACTAAACACCTCCACAAACATTAACGCCCTGGCTATTTCATGAACGAAGGCACCGGTACTAACCTCCCTCACGCCCCTTGTTCTCCTCTCACTAGGAGGCCTCCCCCCTTTAACAGGCTTCATGCCGAAATGGCTAATTCTCCAAGAACTAACTAAACAAGGCCTGGCCCTCCCGGCCACGCTAGCAGCACTAACCGCCCTATTAAGCCTGTACTTCTACCTCCGAATTACCTACGCCTCCACCCTCACAATTTCGCCTAACACCCCCACTGGGGTCACCCCCTGACGGCTTCCCTCTACGCAACTCACTACACTATTAACCACCACCACGACGGCCACAATTTGCCTCCTCCCCCTGACCCCTGCCCTAATAGCACTTCTCTCTGCTTAGAGACTTAGGATAATATTTTAGACCAAGGGCCTTCAAAGCCCTCAGTGGAAGTGAAAATCTTCCAGCCTCTGTAAGACTTGCAGGACATTACCCCACATCTCCTGTATGCAAAACAGGTACTTTAATTAAGCTAAAGCCTTCCTAGACAGGCAGGCCTCGATCCTACAAACTTTTAGTTAACAGCTAAACGCTCAAACCAGCGAGCATCCGTCTACTTTCCCCCGCCTAGCCTCAGAAAATAGGCGGGGGAAAGCCCCGGCAGACGTCTAATCTGCTTCTTCAGATTTGCAATCTGATATGTAAAACACCTCAAGGCTGGCAAGAAGAGGACTTGAACCTCTGTACATGGGGCTACAATCCACCGCTTAACCCTCAGCCATCTTACCCGTGGCAATTACACGTTGACTCTTTTCAACTAACCATAAAGACATCGGCACCCTTTACCTAATCTTTGGTGCTTGGGCTGGGATAGTGGGCACAGCTTTAAGCCTTCTAATCCGAGCAGAATTAAGCCAACCCGGCGCCCTTCTAGGCGATGATCAAATTTATAATGTTATCGTCACAGCACATGCTTTCGTGATAATTTTCTTTATAGTAATACCAATTATAATTGGAGGATTTGGAAACTGACTCATTCCCTTAATAATTGGAGCCCCCGACATGGCCTTCCCTCGAATAAATAATATGAGCTTCTGACTCCTTCCCCCTTCTTTACTCCTCCTCCTCGCTTCCTCAAGCGTAGAAGCTGGGGCCGGAACCGGATGAACAGTATATCCCCCTCTTGCAGGGAACCTCGCCCATGCAGGAGCCTCTGTTGATTTAACCATCTTTTCACTGCATCTAGCAGGGATCTCATCAATTCTAGGGGCAATTAATTTTATTACAACAATTATTAATATGAAACCCCCTGCCATTTCTCAATATCAAACACCATTGTTTGTCTGAGCAGTTCTAATTACAGCTGTTCTCCTCCTCCTATCCCTTCCCGTCCTAGCCGCCGGAATTACAATACTCCTCACCGATCGAAACTTAAATACCACATTCTTTGATCCTGCAGGAGGTGGTGACCCCATCCTCTACCAACACCTATTTTGATTCTTTGGCCACCCCGAAGTATATATTCTTATTCTCCCTGGCTTCGGAATGATTTCCCACATTGTTGCCTATTATTCAGGTAAAAAAGAACCCTTCGGTTATATAGGAATAGTCTGAGCCATGATGGCCATCGGCCTCCTTGGTTTTATCGTATGAGCCCACCACATGTTTACAGTCGGAATGGATGTTGACACCCGAGCCTATTTCACCTCTGCCACAATAATTATTGCAATTCCAACGGGGGTAAAAGTATTTAGCTGATTAGCCACACTACACGGGGGCGCAATTAAATGAGAAACTCCACTCTTATGAGCCCTAGGCTTTATTTTTCTGTTTACAGTAGGAGGCCTAACAGGTATTGTTTTAGCAAACTCATCACTTGATATTGTACTTCACGACACATACTATGTAGTAGCCCACTTCCATTACGTCCTGTCAATGGGAGCCGTCTTCGCCATCGTTGCCGCCTTCGTCCACTGATTCCCCCTGTTTTCTGGTTATACCCTTCATAATACATGAACAAAAATTCACTTTGGAGTAATATTTGTTGGAGTCAACCTCACATTCTTCCCACAACACTTCCTAGGTTTAGCTGGAATGCCTCGACGCTACTCGGACTACCCTGATGCCTACACATTATGAAACACAGTTTCTTCAATTGGGTCTCTCGTATCTTTAGTGGCCGTAATTTTATTCCTGTTTATTATTTGAGAAGCATTTGCAGCCAAACGAGAAGTCCTGTCCGTCGAACTTACTTCCACAAACGTTGAATGACTACACGGCTGCCCTCCCCCATACCATACATTTGAAGAACCTGCCTTTGTTCAAGTCCAGGCGACTTAAGCGAGAAAGGAGGGAATTGAACCCCCGTAGATTGGTTTCAAGCCAAACACATAACCACTCTGCCACTTTCTTAATAAAGATACTAGTAAAACAGAAATTACATTGCCTTGTCAAGGCAAAATCGTGGGTTAAAACCCCGCGTATCTTACACAATAATGGCCCATCCCTCACAACTAGGATTTCAAGATGCAGCCTCACCCGTTATAGAGGAACTCCTACACTTTCACGACCACGCCTTAATAATCGTATTTCTTATTAGCACACTCGTTCTATATATTATTGTTGCCATAGTTTCAACTAAATTAACAAATAAATATATTCTAGACTCCCAGGAGATTGAAATTATTTGAACCATCCTTCCTGCGGTAATTCTAATTTTAATTGCTCTTCCCTCACTCCGAATCCTTTACCTTATAGACGAAATCAATGACCCACACCTAACTATCAAAGCAATAGGCCACCAATGATATTGAAGTTATGAATACACAGATTATGAAGACCTAGGATTTGACTCATACATGATTCCCACACAAGACCTCGCCCCCGGTCAATTCCGCCTGCTAGAAGCAGACCATCGAATGGTTGTTCCTGTCGAATCCCCCGTCCGAGTTTTAGTCTCAGCCGAAGACGTTCTCCACTCCTGAGCAGTTCCTGCCCTCGGTGTAAAAATGGACGCAGTTCCCGGACGCCTAAATCAAACAGCCTTTATTACATCTCGACCCGGAGTGTTCTACGGACAATGCTCAGAAATTTGCGGCGCAAATCACAGCTTTATACCAATTGTAGTTGAAGCCGTCCCTCTAGAACACTTTGAAAACTGATCCTCTATAATACTTGAAGACGCCTCGCTAAGAAGCTAAACCGGGTACTAGCGTTAGCCTTTTAAGCTAAAGACTGGTGGCCCCCAACCACCCTTAGCGATATGCCTCAACTTAATCCCGCACCCTGATTTGCAATTCTAGTTTTCTCCTGACTAGTATTTCTAATTATTCTCCCCCCTAAAGTTATAGCTCACATTTTCCCAAATGAAACCTCCCCACAAAGCACAGAAAAACCAAAAACAGAATCCTGAAACTGACCATGACACTAAGCTTCTTTGATCAATTTATAAGCCCACTATTTCTAGGTATCCCCTTAATAGCCCTCGCCCTCCTCCTCCCATGACTTCTCTTCCCAACCCCTACCACCCGATGACAAACCAACCGCCTCTTGACCCTCCAAAACTGATTCATTAACCGGTTTACCCAACAACTCCTTCTCCCAATAAGTCTGGGCGGCCACAAATGAGCTTTAATACTAACATCCTTAATATTGTTCCTAATCTCCCTTAACATATTAGGCCTCCTTCCCTACACCTTTACCCCTACGACCCAACTATCCCTCAACATGGGCCTTGCCGTACCCCTCTGGCTTGCCACAGTGCTTATTGGAATACGAAATCAACCAACCATTGCCCTTGGCCACCTCCTCCCAGAAGGAACCCCTACCCCTCTAATTCCAGTACTAATCATTATCGAAACCATCAGCCTCTTTATCCGACCTCTCGCCCTAGGAGTCCGACTCACTGCTAATTTAACAGCCGGCCATCTTCTTATTCAATTAATTGCTACTGCAGCGTACGTCTTACTCCCTCTAATACCCACAGTGGCCATCCTCACAGCCACCCTTCTTTTCCTCCTGACATTACTAGAAGTAGCCGTCGCCATGATTCAAGCTTATGTATTTGTCCTCCTCCTAAGCCTCTACTTACAAGAAAACGTCTAATGGCCCATCAAGCACACGCATACCATATGGTTGATCCCAGCCCCTGACCCTTAACAGGCGCCGCCGCCGCTCTGTTAATAACGTCCGGTTTAGCAATTTGATTCCACTACAATTCAACAACTTTAATAACCCTTGGCGCTATCCTCCTGCTACTAACAATATATCAATGATGACGAGACATCGTTCGAGAAGGCACATTTCAAGGACACCACACTCCCCCTGTCCAAAAAGGCTTACGATACGGAATAATTCTTTTCATCACATCAGAAGTATTTTTCTTCCTAGGTTTCTTTTGAGCCTTCTACCACGCAAGCCTAGCCCCCACCCCTGAACTAGGAGGCTGCTGGCCTCCCACTGGAATCACTACCCTTGATCCCTTCGAAGTCCCCCTGCTCAACACCGCCGTTTTACTAGCCTCAGGCGTTACCGTAACATGAGCCCACCACAGCATCATAGAAGGAGAACGAAAGCAAGCCATCCAATCACTATTTTTAACTATTCTCCTTGGCTTCTATTTCACATTTCTCCAAGCAATAGAATACTATGAAGCCCCTTTCACCATTGCAGACGGTGTTTATGGTTCCACTTTTTTCGTAGCAACAGGGTTCCACGGCCTACACGTAATTATTGGATCAACTTTCTTAGCCGTGTGTCTAATCCGCCAAGTCCAATTCCACTTTACATCAGAACATCACTTCGGATTCGAAGCCGCCGCATGATATTGACATTTCGTCGACGTGGTTTGACTATTCCTATACATCTCTATCTATTGATGAGGCTCATAATCTTTCTAGTATTAATTACAGTATAAGTGACTTCCAATCACCCGGTCTTGGTTCAAATCCAAGGAAAGATAATGAATTTAATCACAACAATTATTTTATTAACCATTCTCCTTTCTTCCATCCTAGCAATTGTATCGTTCTGATTACCTCAAATAAGCCCCGACCATGAAAAGCTCTCCCCCTACGAATGTGGGTTCGACCCACTGGGCTCAGCCCGCCTCCCCTTCTCACTACGATTTTTCCTAGTTGCTATCCTTTTCCTCCTCTTTGACCTAGAAATTGCCCTACTTCTACCCCTCCCCTGAGGCAATCAGCTAGCCTCACCCTTCCTCACCTTCCTCTGAGCCTCTGTTATCCTCCTCCTCCTTACCTTGGGCCTAATCTACGAATGACTCCAAGGCGGGCTCGAATGAGCAGAATAGGTAATTAGTTTAAACAAAACATTTGATTTCGGCTCAAAAACTTGTGGTTAAAGTCCACAATCGCCTTATGACCCCTGTCCACTTCTCCTTCTCCTCAGCTTTTATCCTAGGATTAGCAGGCCTAACATTTCACCGCACCCATCTACTCTCCGCCCTCCTATGTCTTGAAGGCATAATGCTGTCCCTGTTCATTGCCCTATCCTTATGGGCCATACAATTTAGTTCTACAAGCTTCTCTGCTCTCCCTGTTTTTCTCCTTGCGTTCTCAGCTTGCGAAGCCAGCACAGGTCTTGCTTTACTAGTTGCCACTGCTCGCACACACGGCACAGATCGCCTACAAGCCCTTAATCTCCTACAATGCTAAAAATTCTAATCCCAACCCTACTAATAATTCCCACAGCATGGCTCGTCCCACGCAAATGACTGTGGCCCTCCAGCCTGCTTCATAGCTTAATAATCGCCACCATCAGCCTAACCTGATTAAAAAACATTTCTGAAACCGGATGGTCTTCCCTTAACCTTTATTTAGCCACAGACGGACTGTCCACCCCCTTATTAGTTCTGACCTGCTGACTCCTTCCCCTAATAATTCTAGCCAGCCAAAATCATCTTACCACAGAACCCCTCAACCGACAACGAATATACATTTCTTTACTCACATCCCTTCAATTTTTTCTCATCCTGGCCTTCGGGGCCACCGAAATTCTCATGTTTTACGTAATGTTTGAGGCCACCCTTATCCCCACACTTATTCTTATTACCCGCTGAGGCAACCAAACAGAGCGCCTGAACGCCGGCACCTACTTCCTATTTTATACTCTAGCAGGCTCTCTCCCCCTACTAGTTGCACTTCTTCTACTACAAAACACCGCAGGAACCCTGTCCCTTTTAACCCTACAGCACACCCCCTCAATATGCCCTAACACATGAGCAAACAAATTTTGATGAATTGGATGCATGCTCGCCTTCCTAGTAAAAATACCCCTCTATGGTGCCCACCTTTGACTCCCAAAAGCCCATGTAGAAGCCCCTGTCGCAGGGTCAATAGTGCTGGCCGCTGTTCTCCTAAAATTAGGGGGATATGGGATAATGCGAATATTAACTGTTCTTGACCCCCTAACCAAAGAACTAAGCTACCCCTTCATTGTCCTCGCCCTATGAGGAGTAATTATAACAGGCTCAATTTGTCTACGTCAAACAGACCTCAAATCACTAATTGCCTACTCCTCCGTCAGCCACATGGGCCTAGTAGTAGGAGGAATCCTTATTCAAACACCATGAGGGTTTACAGGAGCCCTGATCCTAATGATTGCACACGGTCTCACTTCTTCAGCACTATTTTGCCTCGCCAACACAAATTATGAGCGCACCCACAGCCGAACCCTACTCCTAGCTCGAGGACTCCAAATAGCCCTCCCGTTAATATCAATGTGATGATTTACCGCAAGCCTCGCTAACCTTGCCCTCCCTCCTCTCCCCAACCTAATAGGCGAACTAATAATTATCACCTCACTATTCAGCTGATCCTGATGAACCCTCGCCCTAACCGGAGCAGGAACACTAATTACAGCAGGCTACTCCCTCTACATATTCCTAATAACCCAGCGAGGACAACTGCCCTCACACATTTTCTCCATCGAACCAACCCATTCCCGAGAACATCTTCTCATTGCTCTCCACCTCCTCCCCCTCCTATTACTTATTCTAAAACCAGAGCTAGTATGGGGCTGGACCGCCTGTAGATATAGTTTAACAAAAACATTAGATTGTGATTCTAAAAACAGAGGTTAAAGTCCTCTTATCCACCGAGAGATGCTCGCAGCAACAAAGACTGCTAATCTTTGCCCCCTTGGTTGGACTCCCAGGATCACTCGTTTTTAATGTGCTCCTAAAGGATAACAGCTCATCCGTTGGTCTTAGGAACCAAAAACTCTTGGTGCAAATCCAAGTAGCAGCTATGCACCCCTCCGCACTAATAATAACATCAAGCCTCATCATTATTTTTACTCTCCTACTTTACCCTCTGTTAACAGCCATGTCCCCCGCCCCCCAACAACCCAACTGATCCTTAACCAAAGTAAAAACCGCTGTAAAATTAGCATTCTTCGTCAGCCTCCTCCCCCTAGCCCTCTTCCTTAATGAAGGGACAGAAGTGATAACCCTAACTTGAAGCTGAATAAATACACTTATATTTGACATCAACATCAGCTTCTATTTTGACCACTACTCAATTATCTTTACACCCGTAGCCCTCTACGTAACTTGATCCATTCTTGAATTTGCATCCTGATACATACATTCAGACCCCAACATAAACCGATTTTTCAAATATCTCCTAACATTCCTAATCGCCATAGTTATTTTAGTTACTGCAAACAATATGTTCCAACTATTTATCGGCTGGGAAGGTGTTGGTATCATGTCCTTCCTTCTTATTGGCTGATGATACTCCCGTGCAGATGCAAACACCGCCGCCCTCCAAGCTGTCCTCTACAACCGCATTGGAGACATTGGCCTAATCTTTTCCATGGCCTGAATAGCGACCAATCTTAACTCATGAGAAATTCAACAAATTTTCTCAAACGCCAACTCAATAGACCTTACCTACCCCCTCTTAGGGCTGATCCTAGCAGCCACAGGAAAGTCAGCGCAATTCGGACTACACCCATGACTCCCCTCCGCCATGGAGGGGCCTACACCGGTCTCTGCCCTACTTCACTCCAGCACTATAGTTGTCGCAGGCATTTTCCTCTTAATTCGCCTAAGCCCCTTAATAGAAAACAACCAAACAGCCCTCACAACCTGCCTATGTCTAGGAGCACTAACAACCTTATTCACCGCCACATGCGCACTCACCCAAAACGATATCAAAAAAATTGTAGCCTTCTCCACCTCCAGCCAATTAGGACTAATGATAGTCACCATTGGCCTCAACCAACCTCAACTTGCCTTCCTACACATCTGCACCCATGCCTTCTTCAAAGCAATGCTCTTCCTCTGTTCTGGTTCCATTATCCACAGCCTCAACGACGAACAAGACATTCGCAAAATAGGAGGAATACAACACCTCACCCCCTTCACCTCCTCCTGCCTTACCCTGGGCAGCCTTGCCTTAACTGGTACCCCCTTCCTGGCCGGATTCTTCTCCAAAGACGCCATTATTGAAGCACTAAACACATCCTACCTTAACGCCTGAGCCCTAACCTTAACACTCCTAGCTACCTCCTTCACCGCCATTTACAGCCTCCGCGTGGTATATTTCGTATCAATAGGGCACCCACGATTTAACGCCCTCTCACCAATCAATGAAAACAACTCAGCCGTAATCAACCCTATCAAACGACTAGCCTGAGGCAGCATCATCGCCGGCCTACTAATTACTTCCAATATTCTCCCCCTAAAAACCCAAGTAATAACCATACCTACCCCTCTCAAAATAGCAGCCCTAACCGTCACCATCCTCGGGCTACTTTTAGCCCTAGAACTTGCATCCCTAACAAGCAAACAATTCAAGCCACACCCACTGTTAGCCCCCCACCATTTCTCAAACATCCTAGGCTTCTTCCCACCCATCATTCACCGAATAACCCCAAAACTCAACCTAACCCTAGGCCAAACCCTTGCAAGCCAAACAATCGATCAAACCTGACTAGAGAAAGCAGCCCCCAAAGCCCTGGTCTCCATCAACATACCCCTCATCACAACAACAAGTAATGCTCAACGGGGCATAATCAAAACCTACCTGACCCTGTTCCTTTTCACATTAACTATAGCCACACTAATCCTATTTACCTAAACAGATCGAAGTACCCCCCGATTAAATCCACGAGTCAATTCTAACACAACAAAAAGAGTCAACACAAGCACTCAAGCACTAACAGCCAACACCCCTCCCCCTGATGAATACATCAAAGCTACACCACTAATATCGCCCCGAACAGCTAGCCCCTCTCCCAGCTCATCCACAGACAACCACGAATACTCATACCACCCCCCTCAAAACACCCAGGAAGCCCCAACAACCATTAGCCCATACCCAACCATAAACTCAACAACCGGCCCACTACCAAAACTCTCCGGATACGGCTCAGCTGCCAAAGCAGCAGAATACGCAAACACAACCAACATTCCCCCCAAATAAATTAAAAACAACACCAGCGACAAAAAAGCTCCCCCATGCCCCACAATTACTCCACACCCCACCCCCGCTACCACCACTAACCCAAGAGCCGCGAAATAAGGAGAAGGATTAGAAGCTACCGCCAACAATCCCAACACCAACCCAAACAAGAACAAAGACATAATATAGGTCATAGTTTCCACCAGGATTTTAACCAGGACTAATGACTTGAAAAACCACCGTTGTTATTCAACTACAGAAACACCTTAATGGCCAGCCTTCGCAAAACCCACCCCCTCCTAAAAATCGCCAACGACGCAGTAGTAGACCTGCCCACCCCCTCCAATATCTCAGCTTGATGAAATTTTGGTTCCCTATTGGGCATGTGCTTAATCATCCAAATCCTTACAGGACTCTTCTTAGCAATACACTATACCTCTGACATCGCCACAGCCTTCTCCTCTGTAGCACATATCTGCCGAGACGTTAACTATGGCTGACTCATCCGAAGCCTACACGCTAACGGCGCATCCTTCTTCTTTATTTGTATTTATCTCCACATTGGACGAGGACTATACTACGGCTCCTACCTGAACAAAGAAACCTGAAACATTGGAGTAGTCCTTCTTCTCCTAGTAATAATAACAGCCTTTGTAGGTTATGTCCTCCCTTGAGGACAAATATCGTTTTGAGGAGCAACCGTCATCACCAACCTATTATCAGCAGTACCGTACATCGGCAATGACCTGGTCCAATGAATTTGAGGGGGATTCTCAGTTGACAACGCCACCCTTACCCGATTCTTCGCATTTCACTTCTTATTTCCCTTTGTTATTGCAGCCGCCACTTTACTTCACCTGCTTTTCTTACATGAAACAGGCTCAAACAACCCCCTAGGAATGAACTCCGACGTAGACAAAATTCCATTCCACCCCTACTTCTCCTATAAGGACCTCCTAGGATTCATCATTGCCCTCCTGGCTCTTTCCTCCCTCGCCCTGTTTTCACCGAACCTCTTAGGAGATCCCGACAACTTCACACCAGCCAACCCCCTAGTAACCCCTCCCCACATCAAGCCAGAGTGATACTTCCTGTTCGCTTACGCCATTCTCCGGTCCATCCCCAACAAACTGGGAGGAGTCCTTGCCCTACTAGGATCTATCCTGGTGCTAATACTCATTCCAATTCTCCACACATCCAAACAACGAGGACTGACCTTTCGTCCTATTACACAATTCCTATTTTGAACCTTAATTGCAGACATTGCAATCCTAACCTGAATTGGAGGCATACCAGTTGAACACCCCTACATTATTATTGGCCAGGCCGCTTCCGTCATTTACTTCTCCCTGTTCCTACTTATTATACCTCTAGCAAGCGTCGTAGAAAACAAATTCCTAGGATGACTCTGCACTAGTAGCTCAGCTCAAGAGCGCCGGTCTTGTAAACCGGAGGCCGAGGGTTAAAATCCCCCCTACTGCTCAAAGAAAAGGGATTCAAACCCTCACCGCTAACTCCCAAAGCTAGTGTTCTTAACTAAACTATTCTTTGAACCTACATATATGTAATACTTCCGCGTATGGTTCACAGCAGTGGGAGTAGACGTGTAATTAGTACATATATGTACTATTCCACACTCCATTAAGTAAAGCATTTTTGTCATCAATTATTGCATTATTTGATAATACATGAAGCAAATTATGGTTATAGGTCATTAATAATATTTGGAACATTGCTTAAACAGCATAGGTGGAAATGTCAAGTGATTATACACCAGGTCCCAACACACTACTTATACCTTCCCAAGTTTAGCCCAATAAGAACCGAACATCCAGTATATTCTAAAACATTAAGTTATTGATATAAGGGACAGAAGTTTTAAGGGTTCCATTTAATGAACTATTCCTGGCATTTGGTTCCTATTTCAGGGATAATAAAACTATTGTTACCCCAACTTGATCAAACCTTGCATAAGTTAATGTTTTAATAACATTGGCGGGACACCCACCATGCCGAGCATTCCTTCACAGGGTATAAGTATTTCTCTTTTGTTTTCCTTTCATCTGGCATTTCAAAGTGATAACCAACAATAGCAGTATTAGGGTGTACATTCTTTCGCGGAATAATCATGAGACACTTGAGGACAGTATAATGAAAGTTTGCATAACACTCCTTGAGTACATACAGCTAATACCCATTTCTAATACTTATCCGACACATAGAGTCTATAACTATTAGACCCGGGGTCTAGATTCTTTAGACGCGCGTTTAAGCCCCCCTACCCCCCAACACTCTTAGGATCCCTAACACTCCTGCAAGCCCCCCGGAAGCAGGAAAGATCCTAACAAATGTCCTTCAAACCCAAAATCTTCATTTTAAAACTATTATAATAATACCAAT